ATCCTTTTTGGAGTTTCGATGGAAGAATTCTTATAACAACGCAAGACCGTTAACTCCATTTGTTAGAACAGCTTCCATTGAGTCTCTGCACCTATCCCTTTTTTATTCTTCCTTTTGGAAAGAAGGAGTTGGCTCAGGATTGCCCATTTTTTTTAATTCCAGGGTTTCTCTGAATTTGAAAGTTCTCACTTAGTAGGTTTCCATACTAAGGCTCAAACCAATTAAGTCCGTAGCGTCTACCGATTTCGCCATATCCCCCCTTTTATGCTTAAGATCTCAGTATGACCTACTTTCCCTTTTTTATCCTTTCGTTTGGAACTGTTGAATTCATTATTATATAAAAATTCATATACCGACAGGCATTTCATCCTATTTGATTTTGCCTATTTTCTTTCATTTCTAGGGGGCGCTCATATTTGATATGGGCCAATCAGAAATAATTCTATCGTTTTTTTATCTTCAATTCAATATAGACGTATATCTATCACTATATATATGAACCTTTCTTTTCATTTTCCCATGAAAGTTGGAATACTCAAAGGATCGGGTCTTTGTCTTAGTTTCCAAATTAAAGCATAGGAATGTCTTATTCTGATCTGAATTGCATCTTTTCTATATTTTTATTATTTTTTTTCTTTATTTATGGCCTATTCCATTTTTTTTATGCTTTTCTTAAGGTAGACCTCTATAATATATCTAAAAGATAGAAAAAGAGAAAAAAAATAAAAAATCTTTAACTTAATCTATTGTTATAGCTAGAACTCAAAATTGAAATTGAATAGAAAAAATTCTATTTCTTAATATTATATTAAAATATTATAAGAATATATTCCAATTTTTATAAAGATTTTTTTTATAAAGAAATGTATATTAAAAAGATTAGAAAAACGAATCAAAATCGAATCGAATATCTAATATAATTCGATCTAAAATTAGAATCGAATTACAAATTTTTTTGAAAAAAAAGGATAAATGTATGATTTTAATTGTTAGAATTGGAATGGAATCAATATAAATTATCGATCGGTATAGTAATCTTTATCTTATTTATATACTCTAGTTAATTACTTACTCTATTTAACTCTATTTAATTTACTGTAATATCGATTTGAAATCGATTTATATTCGATATTTTTGATGATTTATGGATAGTTAATAGCTAAGATATAATTGATGGAATTATTATGCATGTAAAGTTTATTTTATGTGAGCCCGCTTAGCTCAGAGGTTAGAGCATCGCATTTGTAATGCGATGGTCATCGGTTCGACTCCGATAGCCGGCTTTTCTCTATTTGTTCTATTTGTTTATATGATTGAGAATGTTTCTTTGAAATTAAAGAATAAAGACACCTTTCCTTTTTCAAAAGGTCGACGATTTTTTATGTCATAGAAACTTCCAACTACAAAAAAACGTCAATGAAAAAGTGAAATCTCGGCAGAACAAATCAATTCCGGAAAGGATCTTTTTCTTATTTTTATATGTTGGTATATTTTGTATACTATATATTATTCTATTTTCTATTCTTTTTTCTATTCTTAATTTTCGATTTTTTTATTATCTAATTTTTAGAAAAGAAATAGAATTCTTTTTTTTTTTTATTTAATGAAATAAAATATATATAGAAATTGTAAATAAAAAATTTTGAATCCATCTTTTCTATTTATATATTTCTTTAGATTCTATAGAATCTAAAGAAATAAAAAGAAATATACAACAAAAATTCAAAATGAAATATTCACTAAACATAAGAATAAATATATACAAACAATAATTTATACATATACAATAATTCAATTAATAATTAATTACTATATTAATAATTACTATATTAAATACAATTCCAATAATTATAAAAATGTAAATACTAAACTAAAATATGAAAATGAAATTCATAAATGAACTTTCATTTCAAACAAAAAAATAATGAATATTAATACAAAAACAAGGAGGAACTTCGGATACGTACATCTTTCATCTCACTATTCCTTCTAGTGCCATTATTCGTTCGAGTACAATTAATAGAATACTTCAGGGGATTTCGCTTCATTTAAAATTTAGTTCAGTTTTAATTTCGTTAAAAAAAATGAAATATCAATAACAATAAATAAGGAGTCTTTATGTCGCGTTACCGAGGGCCTCGTTTCAAAAAAATACGACGTCTGGGGGTTTTACCAGGACTAACTAATAAAAAGCCTAGAGATCTTAGAAACCCATCACGTTCCGGGAAAAGATCTCAATATCGTATTCGTCTAGAAGAAAAACAAAAATTACGTTTTCATTATGGTATTACAGAACGACAATTACTTAAATACTTTCGTATCGCTAGAAAAGCCAAAGGGTCAACAGGTCAGGTTTTACTCCAATTACTTGAAATGCGTTTGGACAACATCCTTTTTCGGTTGGGTATGGCTCCGACTATTCCTGGAGCCCGCCAATTAGTTAATCATAGACATATTTTAGTTAATGGTCGTATGGTAGATATACCAAGTTATCGTTGCAAACCCAATGATACTGTTATGGCGAGGGATAAGCAAAAATCCAAAGCTCTTGTTCAAAATTATCTAGATTCATCCCACAGCGAGGAATTGCCAAAACATTTGACTCTTCACCCATTCCCATATAAAGGAGTAGTCAATCAAATAATAGATAATAAGTGGGTCGGTTTGAAAATAAATGAATTGCTAGTCGTAGAATATTATTCCCGTCAGACTTAAGCCTACCTTAAAGAAAAAGGTTTAGAAAAGGTTTCGGAAAAATTAGCCCCCTTTCGCCAAACTAAATTGATTTAAGATTAAGGTAAGGGGTTTGATCCGGATTTTTCCCATTCATGTATCATAGATCGACAGAGATCTTTTTATTTCTTGTCGACCTTATTCCATAATTTTACATATCACAGCAATTAAATTCGAAATCGAAAATCTATATATATCTAGAATCTATCTATCTATATCAATCATCAATATATATAGAAAGAAGGATCTACCTCTGGGTTGATTTGTTATGGTCAGCGATGTTGGTGAGTTGGGTGAAGGTACGGAAAGAGAGGGATTCGAACCCTCGGTAAACAAAAGTCTACATAGCAGTTCCAATGCTACGCCTTGAACCACTCGGCCACCTCTCCTACACAACAATTATGACCCAGTAACAGAATGAATAGCGAGTTATTCATATTTTTGTTTGGATTGGCTAGGTAAGGTCCAACCACCCAATTCTAACTAAAAAAATATACAATTTTTGATAAAGATCTTTACTTCAATTCCAAATTCAAGGCTTGGTAATTCAAATAAAAAAGTTTTTTCTTGTGAAAGGCTAAAGTAAAAGATAGATTGTTAATATTTGCGAAGGTGATGTTCCCGCCCTTTTCTGATATGATATTTATACGGGATTAAATCAATGAATTGGAAGGAATCAACGGATTGGTGGGTTTATGTTTTTTAGACTATGATTAATGGATACCTTTCGATGACGATTCCATAAAAATTATAAAATTCCTTTAAATTCAAGTTTTCGCCAAAAAATCGATTAGTTCATAGATCTCTTACAAATGACTCATCCTGGGGCTATTTGATTGTATAGTGTCTACTGACTATGCGCATAACACAAACAAAATAGACGGTTATTCTATTTATATCATAGAATAAATAATTATTCGATTCTTTTTCCCTCCCTCTTTGGATCAAAATTCAATCAATTTCGCCCGAATCTAGAAGAAAAATTCTTTGATTCTTCAGCTTCGATTAAATAAGACTAGTTCGCCCATTGGTATACTACATTTGGATTGGATGAATTCGAATCGTATTCAAATCTTTTTTTTGATTCCTGCAAAACAAAAAGGAGCAATTTGAGTCTTTGAATATGAGTAGTAGTAGAGGGCTCGTATCTTTACATTTTTTTATATAAATATTGTATTGAATTTATTTTTTTTTTTTTTATGAATCTTTTTTATGCTATTTCGTATTGTACAATTCCTTTCTTTGTAGGATCATTTTCCCCCTAGGGAGAATGAAAAGAATTTTAGAATGGATTGGTTACCTATGCCTAGATCACGGATAAATGGAAATTTTATTGATAAGACCTTTTCAGTTGTGGCCAATATTTTATTACGAATAATTCCAACAACTTCAGGCGAAAAGGAGGCATTTACCTATTACAGAGATGGTGTGATTTGATTCTTTTTTTTCCCCAGTCTTATAAGAAAAGAAAGACAAAAAATTCGGGATAGAAAGAAAAAATATTATTATTTTGATATATTATTGAAAAAATCTACGCTTATTGAAGGTGAAGTTTAGAAAGAGAACAATTCCTTCTGTCGTGTATCCCCGATTAATGCAGCCTCATATGCTTCCATTTTAGTATTGAGCGAAAGGTTACACCTATCGGTTCTGTATTACAGGTCAATCCCACTCTACTAGTCCTAATAGGCAGCATAGGGGAAAAGCACTACACCTAGAAATCAACAAGACGAAAGCTTTGTTAAAAATGACTGACCTCCCTTCCTTATCTGGATTGGGACTTAAAAGAATGGTTGGGACAACAAATATCCATCTCGTTCGTACCTTGGATACCCATATAACCATCAAAGACTGTTGAAGTGACTAATTCCTGTAAATTAGGGGGCGTTGAGGACAAAGAAATTGTTGGAGTTACCATTTCTATCTAGTACCAACACGTTTGATGTTAACAAAAGCTCCCGCGCAGGAAGGTTGGCTAGAAATTTCGTGCAAAAACACTAGCCCCGCTCAATTCATAATGAGAATAATCGATACATGGAATCAAAAACGGTTGAATATTCTCATTATGCATATAAAGGAGGAGCCGTATGAGATGAAAATCTCACGTACGGTTCTGGAACGGAGATTCTTTTAATCGAATGACGACCGTAACGGATGTCAGCTCAATCCGAAGGAAATTATGCAGAAGCTTTACAGAATTATTATGAAGCTATGCGACTAGAAATTGATCCCTACGATCGAAGTTATATACTCTATAACATAGGCCT